GAATTTTTTCTTGACGAAATTATCCATTTTGTAGGATATAATTATATTCAGGATCTTATCGAAAGCTTACAGCAGCTTGCCAAACAAAAGCTAAGAGAAAAAAAAGCACAGGTATGACTGGCATAACATCCACGATTGGATTCAAAAAAGCATAGGCTTCGGGCAATTTGCCGAAGAAAAAACTACTCGAATAAGGGGCAGAATTAATACAGATACAGATCAAATTAACTATATTAAGCATAACAGACGTTTTGTTCTTGGAGATAATTGCATTTTAATTGAGTTTTTGATATAAGTAAAACGGAAGAAAGTAAGTAAGGTAGACAAAAAATCCTTCTTTTTCTTTGTACTCACTCAATCAAAAACGCTCCAATTCTCAAAGGAGAATAGAAGAAATGATACTTTCATACAATATCTTAATTGAATTCTATGTAATGATCAATAAATTTTGGTGAATTCTATATCTATATATATCAAAATGCGAATACCAATAAATTCTATACATATAGAGATTTTGGGCTGGAGTTGACAAAAAATTAATACCAATATTATTTTTCTTGGTGTAGATTTGAAATTGAAATGGGGCGTAGCCAAGGGGTAAGGCAACGGGTTTTGGTCCCGCTATTCGGAGGTTCGAATCCTTCCGTCCCAGTGTATTTATGCTCCATTTTTTTCTTAGAAAGAAGTAAGGGAAAGAGTTAATCTATATTAATTTAAATACCGTAGTTCTATAGAAAAATAAAATGAAGCCAATCTTTTTTTGTTAAATCGCATTTTTTATTAGATATTTCGTGTTTGACTCTAATGAGAAATTGGAAATCTATGTAACTATTGAGGTAGAGGGGATTTATCTTCCCCCTTTGATTTTATTTACTTTATGACAAGAAGTGATTATTGAAAGATTACTCAATCCCATGTTTAAACACAATTTAAACAAAATATATAATATATATCATTGAATCGTTTAAAATGAAGAAACGTTTCGCTTATACGGCCTCTATTGTTCTATTTCAATGACAAGCAATTTTTGTTTTTTGTCAAAACCTTTTGTGATTCCTTAAATTATTTAAACTGAAATTATTTCAATTCTATATTGTATTATTATATTATTACAATAATTATATTATTACAATATATAACAGTGATAACTCCTTAGCCTATCGATAGAGAGAAAAATCCCTCCCTTCTCAACTTCCATCATTTTTTTATACATCTTATGAAAAAAGATTAATTTCTTTCTCCTTTTCTTTGGTCTCTTTTTCTATTTTAAATTAAAAAAGAAAGATCTATCCTCCTATAAGATCAAAGGTGATCCTTATGATCCAATTTTTGTCAAATTAAAGCAAATGAAATAATGATGTCCAAATCGGATACTTTTTCGATTTCAATTAGAAATCGTTTTTTATTTAAAAATTCTTTTGAATGATTCCTTGTAAGTAGAATCAAACTCTTTTATACTCAATAAATATACTCAATAAAGTAGGAAATTGTTTTATCAATCCTATTGAGTTACTTGAAGATGCAGATTCAACAAGTGAGTTGTTTCTATATTTCATTCTATTACCTATATATTCTTAATGGATGTTAAAGATGCTGTGTTGCTAAGACTTTTTCAGAAAAAAAGGTTTCACATATCATATATGGAAGAAAAGATGTAGATTACAATGTGTATGGACAACCGAAGCAATGACTATTCATGATTCCATGATTGAATCAATTTCATACCGGTTCCAAATTCGAGGAATATTATGGTAAAACTTCGTTTGAAACGATGTGGTAGAAAGCAGCGTGCGACTTGAAGGACAGAATCTATTGTGGATTTTTCCATTCACCATTTTCGATTTATCTAGAAATGAGGGTGCTCTTGGCTCGACATTGTTTGTTCTGTTGCACTTGAATCCTTCGTTTTTGTTGGGTTCTAAATAGTCCACGACGGAGCTCGAGTAGAAAGGATTAATTCATTTCTTGGGGGTAAGAATCTAAGGTTAAATGCTAATCAATCCATTGGAACAACTTCGTAAATATATCTTCCATATATATAAATCGAAAGGATCCAATTCGAGCAAGTTTCTAATTCACAATTCAAAAGCAAAACGTGTTGGAATTGATCAAACCCTTTCGATTGATTCAAAGTGTATCACGCGGGAATCAACTGGCCATGGGATTCTTTGATAGAAAGAAACCAAAAAGGGGTATGTTGCTGCCATTTTGAAGGGATTAAGAAGCACCGAAGTAATGTCTAAACCCAATGATTAAAAATAACGATAAAGGATCTAAAAACAAGGAAGCACCCTTTTTGAATTTGATTGATAATCTGAATAACTGGATCCGACTAAAAAATTCAAATAGAATTTTAAACGAGATAAACAAAAGGGGGGTAAAGACCACTCAATAACTGAAATTGACTAAAGATTCTTCCTTTGCGCGATTTGAGAATTCTAAATTCTAGAACTTGAGTTATGAGTACGGATGGTTTCTTTTAATTTTCAGGAAAAAAGTC